TTTTATCTTTTTTCCCACCTTCAGAAGAAAAAATTCCCCTATCATTCGATTTTCTGAAAGGTAACTATCTTGGTTTCGTATATAAATTTATATAGAATCTTTGAAAAAGACTTTCTTTCCTAAGAAAGAAAAACTTACTATCTTTGGGATCTGATCCTACACCGCTGCTCAAGACTTTAGTGGATCAACTCTATTACATAAGTGGATTCCTATTTTATCTCACATCACGAGATAAGTATATCTACCATCATGACATAAGTACGCAGTTATTATTGTATTGGCCCCAAATTTCGCCAATTGATCTTTACGGTGCTTCCCTTACCAATTAGATTCTTTTTTTATCCATAGAAAAAGTAGCTAGGTATATCTATTTATTTTCTTCATATTTCAACTTTTATGAATATAAAGTTTTTTTCTTTGCTACAGCTGATAAAAATCGTTGTTTTAGACGATGTATATGTAGAAAGCCTTTTTTTGTTTTTCTTTTTTTACTTCTATAGTGAAGATAGTCGCACGTAATGACAGATCACGGCCATATTATTAAAAGCTTGTGGTAAGAATGGATTTCGTTCTAGTGCTCGAAAATAATATTCCAAAGCTTTCGTATGTTCTCCATTACTTGTATGGATAAGACCTATATTATAGAGTATATAACTTCGATCATAAGGATCAATTTCTAGTCGCATAGCTTCATAATAATTCTGTAAAGCTTCTGCATAATTTCCTTCGGATTGAGCTGACATCCGTTACGGTCGCCATTCAATTAAAAGAATCTCCGTTCCAAAACCGTACGTGAGATTTTCACCTCATACGGCTCCTCCCTTATGTGCATAAGGAGAATATACATGAAATCAAAAAGATGAAAATATTCTCATTATGGACTGAGCAGGGCTAGTGTTTTTACAAGAAATCTCTAGCCAACCTTCCTGCAAGAGATCTTTTCTTAATATCAAGGGTGTTGAGACTAGATAACTAGATAGAAATGAGAACTCGAGCAATTTCTTTGTTTTCAACGCCTCCTAATTTCCAGGAATTAGTCACTTCAAACAACCTTCGATGGTTATATTGGTATCCAAAGTACGAACGAGATGGATGTTTGTTGTCCCAACCATTCTTTTAGTCCCGAGCCCAATAAGGAAAGGGGTCATTTCTAACAAGGTTTTCGTGTTGTTGATTCCTAGGTGTAGTGCTTCTTCCCTTATGCTGTCCGTTGGTACTAGTGTAGTGGAGTAGGATTGCCCCATAATACAGAACCTCTAGATATAACCTTTCGCTCAATACTAGAATCTAAGATTGAAACATAGCATCTGAGGTTGCATTAATCGAGGATACACGACAGAAGGAATTGTTCTATTTCCAAACTTCACCTTCAACAAGCGTAGATTTATTTCAAAAATTTTTCCGAATCACATGTCTTTCTCGTAAGACCAAGAGAAAAAAAAGAATCAAATCACACCATCTCTGTAATAGGTAAATGCCTCCTTTTCTCCTGAAGTTGTCGGAATTATTTGCAATAAGATATTGGCTACAATTGAAAAGGTCTTATCAATAAAATTTCCATTTATCCGCGATCTAGGCATAGCTAGCAATCCATTTTATAATTCTTCTCATTCCCTCTCGGGGGAAAATGATCCCACAAAGAAAAGAATTGTACAGTACGAAATAACATAAAAATAGATTGATTTGAAAAAAAAAGATTATGGGCTTTTTATTCCAATTGTTCCTTTTTTATAGGAATCAATAAGAAAAGGTCCAACCCGGTTCGATTTCATCCTAATGTAGTAGTATACCAACGAAGCGAACTATTCCGATTTCGTTGAAGTTACAGATTCAAATAACTCGAGAAATTTGTATTGAATTATGATACAAAGAGGAAAAAATCATTCTATGATGAAAATAGAATAACCACCTCTTTTTTATGTTATGTACATAGCAGGTATACAATCCACTATACAAAATGTTTTATCAATCTAGAATAGAGGGGTGAGGGAAGGGGTTTGTTGTTGAGAATTCTAAAGTCGGAAAGAAATTTGAGAATTTGTAAGGTATGGAATCGTAGTCTATATAGAATTATGATAGAAAGGTATCCATTAACCCTAGTCTAAAAAATCTAGACCTATTAATCAGTTGATTCGTTCTAATTCATTGATTTAATGGATTCGAATCGAATTTCTAGTAGGAGTCGTTTTTGCAAACACAAACCCCCTTTTCATTTTCAAAATTACAAATAAAAAAATTTCGTAAAAAAATAATTGTCTTGAGGCCTCGAAAGATCTTTCTTTACTTTGATGAAAAATTTTCTATTTTTATTTATAATATTTTGTAATATATAGTTCAAATATATAGTTAAAATGGATTGGTCATACTTATCCAATCCAATAATCTAGAATGAAATATGAAGAACTCACTATTCACTTGGTTTTTGATTCATAATCATTATGTAGGAGAGATGGCCGAGCGGTTCAAGGCGTAGCATTGGAACTGCTATGTAGGCTTTTGT